GCTACGGAGCACGCAAGGGGGTTGTGGATACTGCTGTACGAACATCAGATGCTGGATATCTGACGCGCAGACTTGTTGAAGTAGTTCACCACATTGTTGTGCGTAGAACAGATTGTGGCACCACACAAGGTTTTTCAGTGAGTCCTCTAAATGGGATGATGTCGGAAAAAGCCTTTAGTCAAACATTGATTGGGCGTGTACTAGCAGATGATATATATATGGGCCCGCGATGCATCGCCATTCGAAATAAAGATATTGGTGTTGGACTTGTCAATCGATTCTTAACCTTTCGAATACACCCAATTTCTATTCGAACTCCCTTTACTTGTAGGAGTATATTTTGGATCTGTCGATTCTGTTATGGACGGAGCCCTACTCATGGCGACTTGGTCGAATTGGGGGAAGCTGTAGGTATTATTGCTGGTCAATCTATTGGAGAACCAGGTACTCAACTAACATTAAGAACTTTTCATACTGGCGGAGTATTCACTGGGGGTACTGCAGAACATGTACGAGCCCCCTCTAATGGAAAAATTAAATTAAATGAGGATTTGGTTCATCCCACACGTACACGTCACGGACATCCTGCTTTTCTGTGTTATATAGACTTGTATATAACTATTGAGAGTGAAGACATTCTCCATAATGTGAATATTCCACCTAAAAGTTTTCTTTTAGTCCAAAATGATCAATACGTAGAATCCGAACAAGTTATTGCGGAGATTCGCGCAGGAACATACACTTTCAATTTTAAAGAGAAGGTTCGAAAACATATTTATTCTGATTCAGAGGGAGAAATACACTGGAGTACCAATGTGTACCATGCATCTAAATTTACATATGGTAATGTTCATCTCTTACCAAAAACAAGCCATTTATGGATATTAGCAGGAGGGTCGTGCAGATCCAGTGTAGGCCCTTTTTCGCTTCACAAAGATCAAGATCAACTGAACATTCATTCACTTTCTGTCGAACGAAGATATAGTTCTAACCCCTCAGTGACTAATGCGCAAGTGAAAAAGAACCTCTTTCGTTCGGATATGTCTGGTAAAAAAGAAGGCAATCCTCCTGTTTATTCAGAATTAAATCAAATCATATATACTGGGCGTTGCAATATACTATATTCTGCTATTCTCTATGAGAATTCGAATTTATTGTCAAAGAGGCGAAACAATAGATTCATCATGCCATTCCAGTCGATTCAAGAACGAAAGAAAGAAACAATGCTCTATTCGGATTCCGCTATCTCGGTTGATATACCCATAAATGGTATTTTCCGCAGAAATAGTATTCTTGCTTATTTCGATGATCCTCAATACAGAAGAAACAGCTCAGGAATTACTAAATATGGGACTCTGGAGATGCATTCAATCGTCAAAAAAGAGGATTTGGTTGATTATCGAGGGGCAAAAGAATTTAAGCCAAGATACCAACTGCAAGTAGATCGATTTTTTTTCATTCCAGAGGAAGTACATATTTTGCCTGGATTTTCTTCCATAATGGTGCGGAATAATAGTATCATTGGAGGAGATACACTAATCACTTTAAATATAAGAAGCCGAGTAGGCGGATTGGTCCGAGTGGAGAGAAAAAAAAAATGGATTGAACTTCAAATCTTTTCTGGAGATATTTATTTTCCTGGAGAGACAGATCGGATAGTCCGACACAGCAACATCTTAATACCACCAGGAGCGGGAAAAAGAAATTCGAAGGAATCAAAAAAGAAATGGAAAAATTGGATTTATGTCCAAGGGATCACACCGACCAAAACAAAGTATTTTGTTTTGGTTCGACCTATAGAAACATATGAAATAGCAGATGGTATAAATTTATCAACACTTTTCCCTCAGGATCTGTTGCAGGAAAGGGATAACATGAAACTTCGAGTTATCAATTATATTCTTTATGGAAATGGCAAAGCCTTTTTTGGAATTCCTGACACAAGTAGTCAATTAGTTCGAACTTGTTTAGTATTGAATTGCAACCACGCTAAAAAAGGTTCTTCCATCGGGGAGGCCCATGTTTCCGTTGTTCAAGTAAAGACGAATGATCTGATTCGAGATTTTATAAGAATCGACTTAGTCAACTCCCCCCTTTCGTATACCGGAAAAAGGAATGATTCATCAAGTTCATGGTTGATCTATAATACTGGATCAAGTCGCACCTATATCAATCCGTTTTATTCCAAGGCATGGATTCAACAACCCCTTATCCAAAATCAAGTAACTATTCGTACCTTGTTGAATAGAAATAACGAATATCAATCTTTGCTAATTTTGTCATCATCCAATTGTTCTCGACTGGGGCCATTTAACGGTGTAAAATATCACAATGGAATAAAAGAACCACTTAAAAGAGACCCCCCTATAGTTTCAGTTAGTAAATGGAAATCATTGGGTTCCTTAGGAACAGCCCTTCCAATTACGAATTTTTACCATTTACTAACCCATAATCAAATCTTGGTAATGAAATATTTTCAACTTGACAATTTAAAACAGACTTTTGAAATAATTCAATATTATTTAATGGATGAAAATGGAAGGATTTCGAATCCCGATCTATGCAGGAACAAATTTTTGAATCCATTTCATTTGAATTGGTATTTTATCCATTGTAATTTTTGTGAAGAGAGACCCACAATAATTCGTCTTGGGCAGTTTATTTGTGAAAATGCATGTATAGCGAAAAATAGACCCCATCTAAAGTCGGGCCAAGTTTTAATTGTTCAAGTTGATTCTATAATAATTAGATCAGCTAAACCCTATTTAGCCACGCCAGGAGCAACTGTTCATGGACATTATGGAGAAATCCTTTCTACGGGGGATACTTTGGTTACATTTATATATGAAAAATCAAGATCTGGTGATATAACCCAGGGTCTTCCAAAAGTGGAACAAGTCTTGGAAGTCCGTTCGATTGATTCAATATCGATGAACCTAGAAACGAGAGTTGAGGGTTGGAATGAGCATATAACAAGAATTCTTGGAATTCCTTGGGGATTCTTGATTGGTGTCGAGCTAACTATAGTGCAAAGCCGTATCTCTTTGGTTAATAAGATACAAAAGGTTTATCGATCCCAGGGTGTGCAGATTCATAATAGGCATATAGAAATTATTGTACGTCAAATAACATCAAAAGTTTTAGTTTCAGAAGACGGAATGTCTAATGTTTTTTCACCCGGAGAACTAATTGGATTGTTGCGAGCGGAACGAACGGGTCGTGCTTTGGACGAAGCAATCTGTTACCGAGCTATTTTATTGGGAATAACAAGAGCATCTCTGAATACTCAAAGTTTCATATCCGAAGCGAGTTTTCAAGAAACCGCTCGAGTCTTAGCAAAAGCTGCTCTAAGGGGTCGTATAGATTGGTTGAAGGGCCTAAAAGAAAACGTTGTTTTAGGAAGTATGATACCCGTTGGTACCGGATTCAAAGAATTAGTACAGTGTTCAAGGCAACATAACAACAAAACCAAAAAACAAAAGTTATTTGAGGGGAAAATGCAAAATATTTTGTTCCATCATAGAGATTTATTTAATTCTTACATTTCAAAGAATTCCCATGATACATCAGAACAATCATTTCTGGGATTTACTGATTTCTAAGAGGGGATTCAGCCCCTTTTAACTAGTTAAAAACTAGTCTATAATCCGGCCATTTTATATTTTATTTGTTAATCAGTAAGAAAAATAATCAGAAATAAAACAAAATAGAAAGGAATTAATGCCTTGGATTGTGTATCAACGGCCAATCCCCGGTAGAAGTGAAGGTTCCATCGGAACACTTATTTATTTTATTTGAGGGTACGTCGTCTCTTTTTTTTTAAGAGAGGAAGTGGGGAGAGAAATGACAAAAAGATATTGGAACATCAATTTGGAAGAGATGATGGAAGCGGGAGTTCATTTTGGTCATGGTACTAGAAAGTGGAATCCGAGAATGGCACCTTATATCTCGGCAAAGCGTAAAGGTATTCATATTACAAATCTTACTAGAACTGCTCGTTTTTTATCAGAAGCTTGTGATTTAGTTTTTGATGCAGCAAGTAAGGAAAACCAATTTTTAATTGTTGGGACTAAAAAAAAAGCAGCTGATTCAGTAGCCCGAGCTGCAATAAGGGCTCGATGTCATTATGTTAATAAAAAATGGCTCGGAGGTATGTTAACGAATTGGTCCACGACAGAAACACGACTTCATAAGTTCCGGGATTTAAGAATGGAACAAAAAAGGGGGGGGATCAACCGTCTTCCGAAAAGAGATGCAGCTATGTTGAAGAGACAATTATCGCACTTGCAAACATATCTGGGTGGAATTAAATATATGACAGGTTTACCCGATATTGTAATCATCATTGATCAGCAAGAAGAAGATACGGCTCTTCGAGAGTGTATCACTTTGGGAATTCCAACGATTTGTTTAATTGATACAAATTGTGACCCCGATCTTGCAGATATTTCGATTCCAGCGAATGATGACGCTATAGCTTCGATCCGATTAATTCTTAACAAACTAGTATTTGCTATTTGTGAGGGTCGTTCTAGATATCTAAGAAAGCCTTGATTAATAATAAGATAAAATGACTTTTTCTTTTTGACCTCCATCGATTTTTAGAATTGCTTGTACGGGTCTGGAATGAAAAAAGAAAAACTTATGGGGATATTATGTGATTTGTTGGTATACAAAATAAAAAAAAAAAGCGATGATTGAATCAAAATAATTCCTTTTCAAGTTCTATTTCTGTCAGAGGGCAATATGAACGTTCTATCATGTTCTATCAACATATTCTACGCTATATCTGGTGTGGAAGTAGGCCAACATTTGTATTGGCAAATCGGGGGGTTCCAAGTGCATGCCCAGGTACTTATCACTTCTTGGATTGTAATTGTTATCTTATTAGGTTCAACTGCTATCGCTATTCGAAATCCACAAACTATTCCGACTAGCAGTCAGAATTTTTTCGAATATATTCTTGAATTTATTCGAGACGTGAGTAAAACTCAGATTGGAGAAGAATATGGTCCTTGGGTTCCCTTTATTGGAACTCTGTTTCTGTTTATTTTTGTTTCAAATTGGTCCGGGGCTCTTTTACCTTGGAAACTAATACAGTTACCTGAAGGGGAGTTAGCTGCACCTACGAATGATATAAATACGACTGTTGCTTTAGCTTTACTCACGTCACTAGCATATTTTTATGCGGGTCTTAGCAAAAAGGGATTGGGTTATTTTGGTAAATACATTCAACCAACTCCAATTCTTTTACCCATTAATATCTTAGAAGATTTCACAAAACCTTTATCACTTAGTTTTCGACTTTTCGGGAATATATTAGCTGATGAATTAGTAGTTGTTGTTCTTGTTTCTTTAGTACCTTCAGTGGTTCCTATACCTGTCATGTTCCTTGGATTATTTACAAGCGGTATTCAAGCTCTTATTTTTGCAACTTTAGCTGCGGCTTATATAGGAGAATCGATGGAGGGCCATCATTGACTTATTTTTGATTTCGAAATAAGCTTTTTAGCTTAGATAAAAGCAAAGTAATACTACTATTAGGTATTAGGACATTCTTTGTTTTTAAAAAATTGTAATTGCATGAGCTTAAATCAATCAAATACTAAGATTGCTATGCAATGATTCGATCTAATGAATTCGTCTATTTTTCTAGAATCATGAAATGATAAAAAAAGGAATAAGAGAGGAAAGAAAAACGCGATTCCTAAAAAATGGGTTGGTAGGAGAGCGGGTGTTGGCCGAGGTATCTCTAATCTAATGATTATAAGTCAACTCTTGGAACTTTTTTGAAGATGGGTTCTATTCTATAATCTGATTAATTCGAAGATAGGAATAGTAGGTTTACATTATTCAAGGTGGACTTGTATATGTGATAATGGATTAGGTATATATGACCTAAGGATAGATCTAATTTGATTTATTGCTATAAATTGCGACGGGGATTTCAATAGAAGTTTCGTCTGTGATTGTGAATTGAATAAGAAACGAAATCAAGAATAAAGAAGGAAGAATATAAAGAACAATTCGGGACAAAGCAACGGACAAAGTAAAGTTGTGGAACTTTACATCAGAGTTCTGAGTTACTTCGCCTGGATCAATTTAAGTAATGGAATAATTTAGTTCAAATTCATTGGTTGCTTGTATCATTAACCATTTTTTTCTTTTGGTGCGAGGAACTTATAATGAATCCACTGATTTCTGCTGCTTCCGTTATTGCTGCTGGATTAGCCGTCGGACTTGCTTCTATTGGACCTGGAGTTGGTCAGGGTACTGCTGCGGGCCAAGCTGTAGAAGGTATTGCGAGACAACCCGAGGCGGAGGGAAAAATAAGAGGTACTTTATTGCTTAGTCTAGCTTTCATGGAAGCTTTAACAATTTATGGACTAGTTGTAGCATTAGCACTTTTATTTGCAAATCCCTTTGTTTAATCTAATCCTAGCAATCGAAAATTTAAAATACATATTTTTTATTCCCCTGTCCTTCCCGTCCAAAATTTCACTCCTACAATTCCTTATTAGGTAAGATAATGCCCAATTTCCGGGAGGGGCAGATTTTGGGTGGGGATGTTTGCGTATCACCTTGTTTTTTCCTTCCTCTTCTTAGTCCAATAGAACTGAAATGTTTCAACAAATACGAGTTATTTTACAAGTAACATAAGTCCTAGTATCTAATTATCATTCGTAGTCGAAATGGAAAAAGAAAATCTATATAGAATCGATTTTTGACGCGGTTTAGAAATAAAATAAAGGGGGGGCGAAGTGATACAAAAAGAACTCCGTTTGTCTTTTTTATTCTAGGGAGATCATATGAAAAATGTAACCGATTCTGTCGTTTATTTGGGTCACTGGTCATCCGCCGGGAGTTTCGGGTTTAATACCGATATTTTAGCAACAAATCCAATAAATCTAAGTGTAGTGCTTGGTGTATTGATCTTTTTTGGAAAGGGAGTGTGTGCGAGTTGTTTTTTTTTTTTCAAAAAAGGGGCTGGATCCGACCAGTTGCACCTTTTTGTTATAACTAGAAAAAAGTGCATAATCCCACGAATTACTTCTGAATAACTTAAGAAATCATATGGAAGAACCATAGCATTTCGTGAGTTTTTGGTAAATCTATTTTGATTCTCTATGAACCAATAAAGTAGGCCAATAGCATGGTTAAAGCGAAACCGTTTGAAATCCAGCGCAGCATGGTACTCTTTCTACTACTAGGTTAATACAAGGATGGTTTTTACTATATTGGAATTTTTTTTTCGATATATAACACTCATGTCGATAAACAAATTTGAACCATTTATTGGAAAAATGGGTGTTTCACCCCACTTTTTATCCAATGCTGACGTGATGGGATGACCTATGTACCTATGTATAAAATAAGGTAAGAAGCTTTTTTGGATTTGAAAAAAAAAAAGAAACAATTTTGCTGACAATTACATATACATATTTTTTTCTGTGGTTAGAAGAGTCCTCCGAATATTCTGGTCTTGGATTAGTGATCTGG